ATTTGCTTATGAAATCTTTATTTATTATTAGCCTTGATAGCTCTCTTCTTTAAAGCTTATGCTGTCGAAGCTAACATCAGGCTATTGGCCTTTTATCTGCATCTTCCCGACCAGGAAGGGGTTCGCTTTCTTTGGGGTGAACTCGCAAAGACTCGACCCGAGGACTTCCCTCGTAGAGTGGCGTCTTTTAGTTGACTCGACTTTCTCAGTGGAACTAAAAGAAAAGAGTTTGAGCTCTTTTGGCTTACTTTTAGTCACGCGGGACGGCTATCCGCATGTGTCCCAAAGTGAAGTCCATTTTTTTTTTTGAAAGGGGCTTAAGAAAAGTTTGGAATTCGATCTCCCCAACTACCGGGTCTCCTTTTGAGTTTAGGAGCCCCTTTCTTCAATTCTTTATTGTATTGAGCCTGGTGTGGAATCACCATCATTATACATTCATTGTTGGTCTGGCTGCTGGTCTAGCGATCCGTCCTAGTCGCCGCCTAGAGTGCAGCCTGCCTGCTGAAGTGAAGACCGTAACGTAAGTAACTCAGTGCTCCATATGGGGGAAATGAAAGCAGAATTCGTTCGGATCCTCCCACATGTTCAATCTTTTTTTAGCGGTTTCCCCAGAGATCTTTATCATTAATGCAACCTCCATTTTGCTCATTCATGGAGTTGTATTTAGTACCTCTAAGAAATATGATTATCCACCGTTAGTCAGTAATGTGGGTTGGCTTGGATTACTTAGTGTTGCGCGCCTAGGAGGGCAGCGCGCTTTTGGATGCGGAGGAGCTATTATCGCCCAGCTCCCTAACCTAATGTGGCACCGGGTTCGGACCGCAGGGAACCGTAGCATGGGGGGACGTCTCATCCTTTTGCCGCCGCAAGGCTGGCTAATCGTACGCAGCAGGCTCGAAGACCCCTGGTTCTGGAAGGCACATGAGTCCGAACGCTATGTTGAATGTGCGACCGACACTACACTAGGTAGGTACCTGTGCAGGTGAGGCGTCGGTCGGTCCTAGAAACGGCGGCAGCGGCGCGAGGAGTTAACGACCGGACGTGCTGCAACCTAGGGATCACCAGGCAGCTCTTTCGCTCTATAGGGATAGAGGGGGGCATAGCACAATTCTTCTTGGAGGAGGGTTGGTTTGCCCGGGTGACTGATCCAGCCATAATGTACTCCTACCTAACGCCCCGGCAACCGAAGTCGAGCATACATACGACGATCTTCATGCGTGAATAGCCGGGAGGAAAAAAAGGGCGGTAGATGATAATGAAAAAGGGCGCCGCGTCTGGACGGGCGGGCGGAATGAATGAGCGAAGAGTGCCATGGAGTGAGGAATATCCCGAGTCTCATCTAAGACAACTAAATGCACCCCGAGGTGCTGCCGAGGAACTGGGGGACCAACTCGAGCACAGGATAGGCAATTGAGAGATAGAGCTAGCCTATTCGTTATGGGGAATCCATGCTCCGGGCCGAATCAAGCTTACCGGCGGTCTTTCTCTCGTAAAGCCAAAGACACCCCAAGACAAGGTACAACTGTTGGTAAGGGGACATGATCAATAGAAACTGCCTGGATCCGGGCTGGGTAGTGGCGCCCATTCCTAACCAGTTCCGAAAAGGTTCGTCATGCTGGAGGGAGCATCCCCACTTAGTGATCGGTCCGCTAGTTCACGCAAATCCGAAGAAGTTATCATGGGCGAGCCACATGCATGGAAACTTGCACGTGTGGTTCTGGCCGGGCTTTCCTTAGGTATCTAATAACCTTCCTTCTGCTCGCCGCTGGCGCACCTCTCCTAACTATTGCCCATTTATTCTGGAATAATCTTTTTAGGAGGGACAATTTTACATATTTCTGCCAAATCCTTCTATTATGTTGTACAGCTGGTACCATTTCGATGTGTTTCGATTTTTTCGAACAAGAGAGGTTTGATGCTTTTGAATTCATTGTATTAATTCCACTTCCTACTCGCAGTATGCTCTTTATGATCTCGGCTCATGATTCAATTGCCATGTATTTAGCTATTGAGCCTCAAAGTTTATGTTTTTATGTGATCGCAGCATCAAAAAGAAAGTCTGAATTTTCCACGGAAGCCGGCTCGAAATATTTGATCTTAGGTGCATTTCCCTCTGGCATATTATTGTTTGGGTACGACCGGGCAACTATCGATATCTATCTTTATCTTTTCAACGAATGTTGTTGTTAAATAGTGTTCCTATCTAGTAATTTCGTAAACTATCGGATCGGATATTACTTAGACTTGCAGACCTCATTGGTTGTGATATTGATCTTACGGGGGGAACGAAATAAAAGAATATATAGACTTGTAGAGACCCTCTATGTAGTTGTCTATCTAGGGCGATCGATCGACATCTTTCCCCATAGCCCTGGGCTGTGTCTCGATCTCCTACGTGCGAAATCTGAGGGACTAGTTCCTATGGAGATTCCCCTTGGTCTAATTCCACGCCTTATGACGAAAGGGGAGTCAGCGTGGCGTAAAGTGAAGATTGAGGGGA